GTTTCAGTTGCATATCATAAGGAATTCGAACAACTGCTTCAAATACAGTATCGGGAAGTACCGTTTGTGGAACCTCAATATCCACGGGCTTATTAGCTAAATGGCAATTGGCACATACAATACGCCCAGTCGCTTCTCGTGGATTTTCATAACCCTGCTGTGCAAAAATGGGATATGCATTTGAAATGTATGTCCGAGTTATTATATATATCATGAGCGATACGGAAATGGATCGAGTAATCTGTTCCTTTATCCAAGAAAAGTTATTTCTAGTTTGCATGGTCCAATCATTGAGCCCGAAAATTTCTACAATAAATTAGGTAGGTCGCTAGTCTAGTTCCCTATCCACGATTCTGCTATTTACTGAAATATAGGAAAAACCCCTATCTATGGAGAAATAGAACGAGTAAGTACAATTTGGAACGCTTTGCTTATGTACAAAGTCATAAACATTATAATTGGATTAATATCAGTAGATAGTTTTTCAGTCATTCATTGAATGATAAATTACTACGAGTGACGGAGATACACGATTTAAATAACGGAAGATCCAATATTTAAAAATTGTATCTAGAATGACTGGAAAAGTGGAAACAAGACCAGATATAATTTGATCGTTATGAGCAAATCCAAAATCTTTGTAGACAGAGCCAAGCATTAGTTCCCAACCATGGGGCGAATGGAATCCGATACATAAATCGGTTAATAAAAGAATAGAAAAAGCTTTTATTGTGTCGCTTAAATTATATAAAAATTCCTGAACCCAAGAGTTAAGAATAACAAGTTCTTCATTACCCAGAATAGAATAACCACTTAGAATAACGAAACAGATTATATTTGTCGAGAAGTGTAAAATCGTATGGATACGATCCTCATTGTGCATCTTGATCAATTGGATCGTTTCTTTGTGGATTTCTATACTAAGTTTTTGTAGATGTGTCTCTGGGTATTCCTTTATCATTTCGTTCAACAGGAAGAGCTCCTGTAATTCTATGAATTTTTCTAGAATACTCTTTTCTTGAATATCATTCAAAAAAGTTTCGGATTGCCTAGTATTCCACCAATGAGTAACCCAGGATTCCAGACTTTTATTAAATAAGAGAGAGATCCACCAAGGCAAAAATACTATAGATGCAAGATATAGAAGGGGAGTGAATGCTTTCTTTTTTGCCATTTTTTTTTTTTTTCATCTGTGAATTCTTAATGAACCCACCCCATTTGTCGACTCTATGCGATCTAATATTTCTATCAAGCATGAGTTTTATTACAAGGTATCGAACCTATGAATCTATTCCCTCTTTTTTCGATGTTGAGTGGCAAAACAAGATAGAAATTGGATAGTTATCATTAGTTATCGTTATAAGAGATCCACTCGTTTGGTCATTTCATTAAGGAGCCCCCAAAATAAGGATAAAAAGAAAGGTCGATTGACAAAAGAAAGAGAGATAATGCACAAGAAATGATCTATCTGTATCTAACGTATAAATTCAAAAAATTCTGGATTCTGAAATGAAATGTTTGAATATATGAGATGAATCTATTATTTATTTCGATTTGTTACTTGTTTGGTTACTGAATTGAGTTGAATGGATTTCCACAATACGTATAAAAGACCCTTTTTGCGAAAAAAGGCAGTTTCGTTTTATGGATGTTCCCATATACATCTGTTTTGGCTCGAATGAGCGTTCTGAAGAAACTTCAGTTAAGTTGGGCAGGGGGATTATTAGGATTTTTTTCTCCCTCCTGATGAGAACCATTTTTTCAGTTCATTTCAAAATACTTCAATCGGTACACGCAAGAAATAGGCTAATTCCGCAGCTTTTTGTTCAATTTCTCGTGGAGTCAAATTCTCATCAGTACGAGTCAAGGGAACGGCCCCCTGGCCTCTGATGTCCATATAAAGGACACGACGGGCAGAAATACCCTCTTTAACTTCTATTCTGATGGACTGAATATCTTTCATAAGGAATCGAAGGAAGATGCGACGATTTTTTCCAGGAAATCCCCAACGAAAAATACACACTACTCCTTCTCTTCTATCGAATCGATCATAACCACTACCTACATTCCACGAGATTGTGCACCACAAATAGGAGCTAATAAAGAGACCTGCGATCCCATAGAAAGACATCACGATCCCTTGTGGAAAAAAAAGGATTTGCTGAGACGGAAATAAGGATATCAAATTCCTACCAAGATAACTGGAAGTTCCAACCAATAAGAATCCTAATGAACCTAAAAAAAGGATAAAGGCCCAGCAGAAATTACTTGTTTTTCGAGACCCCTTTATAAGTTCTATCCATATATGTTCTGATCGCCAACTCATACTAGATCCAGTTGCATTTTATTGGAATTTAGAGAATAACCCAAATAAATTTGACTTTACTTTTTTTGTTTCCGAAATAACTCTCATCAACTAGCACTATTATGATCTGATGTGAACCTTTAGGCGTAATTCATCGAATTGGTTCGGTCTAAAATACTACCTCATATGATCCCCTATAGATATCTACACCCATTTAGATAAATTGACTTTCCATTTCAGACATCCGCGGATCCTGATCTATTTAAAAAGAGCTATAAGAATTTTAACCATATATTATGTTTCCGCATGCATAAGAGCTCTTTCATTTAATTTATGTTCGGCGAAAGCCACATCTTATACCCTATTCCACTAAATAGATATACGTGTTCCGATCCAAATATAAGTCTTGAAAAAAAACGGATGAGATTTGGTCCCATCAGATCTAAAAAATTTTGTTTCTTTGAACATGAAGAGATAAAGAAGCCATTGCAATTGCCGGAAATACTAGGCCTACTAAAGGCACAAAGATAGAGGGTAAGTTGAGAGTTGTCATAGAATGGGTACCTCCATTTAATATTTGTACCTGTTATTCTTAGATTTTATATATTTTAAAAATGAGTTATTAATTAAAATTCGTATATAATTATACTATAAGTGAGTATATATAATAATTGAGTATATTATAAGTGCAAGGACTATAGAACTAAGTAACTGGACTTATTCATTTCATTTTTCTACATGGAATATATGTATGATAATCCATCTATTACTCTTCTTTTATTATTTTGTTCTTGTCTTCTAATTTGAATTGAATAAAAGGAAAGAGTTTCTTACAAAATCCCCAAAAGATTCATTAGAATTCGATCCAACAGGGATTATTAGTCATAATGGAGATTCTGGCGAGATATAGAAAGATGCAAGACTCTATATCTATATTTGAATTATATATACATACGTTAGAAGGGAACATTAAATACGTTTTATTTGCCTTGCCTAATTTCGCGAAAAGCAGAATTCGCTCTTTTATCTTGTTTATAGATACGATCTAATTACTAATCAGGAATATGGGTAAAAAAAAAAAGATCTCCAAAAAAAGAAAAAAGAGTTTTCTACCACTTTTTATTATTTCTACAATTAGATCTAGTATCACCAATGAAAACCCGAGTCTTCTGGTTTTGACCTTGATTCTGATAAACTAATTGCTTTTTCACCACAAAGAAAATAATGGAACTTAAAGCTCTACTTGATCAAATTTTGATTCAAAGGAAAGAAAGTATGGAGCTGAAATAACTCACTCAGAACGCCTTTTAAAAGATTACGTGGTACGATTGGATCGAATAAGCCCTTATGGAATAAATATTCAGCCGCTTGTGAACCTTCAGGTACTGTCTTATTCAATGTTTGTTCAATTACTCTTTTACCTGCAAATGCAATGTAGGCATTGGGTTCGGCAATAATGATATCCCCCAACATACCAAAACTAGCTGTTACCCCACCAGTAGTAGGAGATGTAAGGATTGATACATAGAATAACTTTTTATTGGATTGATAATCATATAAAGCAGAAGATATTTTAGCCATTTGCATCAAGCTCAAACTTCCTTCTTGCATACGTGCTCCTCCGGAAGCACATACTAGAATAAGAGGTAGCAATTTATTGGTAGCATACTCGATCAAACGGGTAATTTTCTCGCCTACTACAGATCCCATACTACCCCCCATAAACTGAAAATCCATAACCCCAATTGCTATGGGAATACCATTTAGTTGACCTGTGCCTGTTTGAACAGCATCAGTTAATCCTGTATTTCTTTGATAAGAATCAATACGCTCTTTATAAGGTTCCTCTTCCGAATGAAATTCAATGGGATCCAGAGAGACCATGTCTTCATCCAGAGGATCCCAAGTACCTGGATCAATCAAAAGTTCGATTCTATCTGAACTACTCATTTTCAAATGATATCCACATTGTTCACAAACATTCATTTTTGACTTAAACAATTTCTTATAATTTAATCCATAACAATTTTCGCATTGAACCCATAAATGCCTGTATTTTTGAGTTACATCGAGATCATTAGAACTTTTAGTTAAATCACTACTCTTGGTGCTAGTTCTTATACTGGAATTCTTGTTTTCACTACTATTTTCGCTTTCACTACAAATGTAACTAGAAATGTAATTATCACTACCACTTAAAATGTAACTATCGATATGGATTTGAGAACGAAGATAACTGTCAATGCAACTATTAATGTGATTATTCCAACTAGATTTAGTATTATACACGTAACGATCATAGTGGGGATCGTTACCCTTAGATACGTCATTCAACAGATAACTAGAATTCCGATAACTATAAAAAGAACTTTCTACTTCACTCAGAAAAGAATGATCATTATCAATCTCAAAAATCTGATTTTCAATATCAAAATATATGGAATAACTGTCCCCATTACTATCCTTAACTAAAAAAGTCTCATCAGAGATGAAATTCCGAATGTCCCGAACGCCAAATAAATGATCAACATTATTAGAACCGGTACTATCACTCCAACGAGGAATGCTTTTATACGTATCAGTTATAATTGGATCTTCACTTCCACTGGTATTTTCAATAGGACCAAGACTGTCCATTGATTTACTTAGCCCACATCTGTATTCTAACTCCTCGCTAGACAACATCGAGTTGAAC